TATTCAAAGATTAATTAATCTCCATAACATCTTCAGTGTCATACTCTAATTATAAGCTATTTGAATAAAAATAAATTATATATATGTATAAAATTATAATTCAAAAAATAAAACTTAATAAATAAATTTTTAAATTATTATTTTGTAATATTTGATTCAACTGTGAATTTTTTACTAAATTTAAATAAAGTTGTTGACCCCCAAAAAATTCTGACCAACCTTGATCAAAAGACTTAATTACTATTTTACCCACAACTAATGGATAATTAATAATACCATATGTAGAAATATAAGGTATAAATCATATTGACCCTAAAAAATAAGATATATTATAATTATTTAAAGCCTTATTAAAAAAAAATAATGAAATATTAGAAATTAAATAACCACTTAATCCTCCTAAAATACAAACGAATAAAGTTAATAATTTTAAAATAGAAGGTAATACAACTACTAAAGGAGTAGGAAAAATTAATCAACTTAACATACTTCCCCCAAAAATTCTTAAAATTAATAAACCTATTATACTTTTTAATATTACTCAACCTTCATCATTTAACATATTTAAAGAAGAAAAATTTGAATTACCTGTTATTGTATAATAAACTAAACGAAAAGAATAACAAACAGTTAAACCAGTAGAAAAAAAATATAAAAAAAATGAAAATATGTTAATATAAGATAAAGAAACAGTTTCTAAAATTAAATCTTTAGAATAAAATCCAGCTAAAAAAGGTATTCCACATAAAGCTAAATTTGCAACATTAAAACAAGAAGAAGTTAAAGGTATTATCATACTTAAACTTCCTATTAAACGAATATCTTGACAATTATTTATATTATGAATAATAGCTCCTGCACACATAAATAATAAAGCTTTAAATAATGCATGAGTTAATAAATGAAAAAAAGCTAATTTATAATAACCTATAGATAAAATTCTCATTATTAATCCTAATTGTCTTAATGTTGATAAAGCAATGATTTTTTTTAAATCAAATTCATAATTAGCTCCTAAACCAGCTATAAATATTGTTAAACCAGATAATAATAACAACAAATTACCCAACCAAGAAGTACTTAATAAAATATTAAATCGAATTAATAAATAAACTCCTGCCGTTACCAAAGTTGAAGAATGAACTAAAGCTGAAACAGGAGTAGGAGCAGCTATAGCTGCAGGTAATCAAGAAGAAAAAGGAATTTGTGCTCTTTTAGTTATAGCAGCTAATATTACTAATCCTCCAATAATTATTATATTTATATCTCTTTTCATAACTTCTAAATAAAAAATATAATTTCAACTTCCATAATTTAATATTCAAGCAATAGCTAATAATAAAGCAACATCTCCAATACGATTAGATAAAGCAGTTAATATTCCAGCATTATAAGACTTTACATTTTGAAAATAAATTACTAAACAATAAGAAACAAGTCCTAATCCATCTCATCCTAATAAAATTCTAATTAAATTTGGACTAATAATTAATAATATTATAGAAAATACAAATATTAATACTAATATAATAAATCGATTAATTTTATAATCACTTGCTATATATTCTTTACTATAAAAAATAACTAATGAAGCAATTATTAAAACAAATGATATGAAAACTAAACTTATTCAATCAAATAATAATGTTATAACAATTATTATAGAATTTATTGAAATCACTTCTCATTCAATAAAAATTCTATAATCATTTATAATAAAAATTATACCTATTGTAAAAGAAAATAATCTAAAAAAAAATAAACTTACAAATCTAATTGTACAAATTGATAAATATTTCACGATTTAAAAAGAACAATCTCTTATCATTGACACCACAAATCAATATTTTTATTAAACTATTTAAATATAATCATAATATACAAATATCCCCCTTCAAAATTAATAAATTTAAAGGAAATCAATGTAAAAATAAAAGTAAAAACTCCCGAACTGTTCCTCCTCTAAAAGAATAAGACCCAGAAAAAATTTTTCCATGTTGACTATAAGCATATAAATATAAAGTATAAGCTGCTCTAAAAAATGATATGAAAGATAACATTAATATAGAAATTCAAGATCAACTAACAATACTATTAATTAAAGAAATTTCTCCTAATAAATTTAATGTAGGAGGAGCCGCTATATTAGCAGATCTTAATAAAAATCATCATAACGCTATAGAAGGCATAAAATTTAATATTCCCTTATTAATTAATAAACTACGACTTCCTATTCGTTCATAAGAAATATTTGCTAAACAAAACAATCCAGAAGAACATAATCCATGAGCAATCATTAAAGTATAAGAACCACAAATTCCTATATAAGTTAAAGATATTAAACCTGCTAATACAATTCCTATATGAGCTACTGATGAATAAGCAATTAAAGCCTTTAAATCAGTTTGACGTAAACAAATTAAACTTACTAAAACTCCTCCTACTAATCTAATACTAATTCAAATAAAATTAAATTTTAATCCTATTAACTGTAAAAAAGGAAATACTCGTAATAAACCATAACCCCCTAATTTTAATATAATTCCAGCTAAAATTATTGAACCAGAAACAGGAGCTTCTACATGAGCCTTAGGTAATCACAAATGTACTAAAAATATTGGTATTTTTACTAAAAAAGCTATTACTAAAGAAAAATAAAGAATTTCATAATTAAATATATAATTATTTAATAAATAAAAATTTATCGTTCCAGTAATTTTATACAAATAAAAAATTCCAACTAATATAGGTAAAGAAACTAATAAAGTATAAAATAATAAATAAACTCCTGCTTGTAAACGTTCTGGTTGATATCCCCAACCTAAAATTAAAAATAATGTAGGAATTAAACTTCTTTCAAAAAATAAATAAAATATAAATAAACTTATTCTTCTAAAAGTAAAAATTAATAAAATTAATAAAGAAATGATATTTAATAAAAATAAATTAGTATAATTATTGTATTTATAAATAGATTCACTTGCTATTAATATTAAAGAAACGATTCATAATCTTAATAAAATTAATCCATAAGAAATTATATCACATCCAAATATATAAGAAATAGATATAAAATAATTTGAATATATATTTATTAAAATAAAAATAAATCTCACTAAAAATAATAAACTTTGCACCATTCAATAAGTATTATTAATTAAACATAATGGAAATAAAAATAAAACTCTAATAATAATTTTTAACATTGTAAAATATTAAATCTTTGAAAATAATCATTTCCATGTGTACGAATTATAGAAACTAAAATTGAAAGTCCTAATGCACCTTCACATACTCTAAAAGTTAAAAATATTATACTAAAAAAGTTTTCATAATTTAATATATTTAAATAAATAAATAATAAAAGAAACAAACTTAAAACAATATATTCTAAACTTAATAATATTGATAATAAATGTTTACGATTAGAAACAAAAGTAAATACTCCTATAATAAATAAAATTCTTGGTAAACTTCAATTTAAAATTGTTATCATTAGTTTTAATAGTTTAATAAAAACATTGGTCTTGTAAATCAAAAATAAGATTATTTCTTTTAAAACTTCAAGAAAAAAGAAAATTCTTTATCATTAATCCCCAAAATTAATATTTTAATTAAACTACTTCTTGATATTATCCAATGAATTTTATTATCATTTTTATTTATTTTTAATTTTATTTTTATAAATATAAAACATCCTTTAGCTATAGGATTAACATTACTAATTCAAACAACATTAATTTGTTTATTATCAGGTTTAATAACTAAAAGTTTTTGATTTTCTTACATTTTATTTTTAGTATTTTTAGGAGGAATACTTGTTTTATTTATTTATGTAACTTCTCTAGCTTCAAATGAAATATTTTCATTTTCAATAAAATTGTTAATTATTTCATTATCTATTTTTTTTATAATAATAATTACATTATTTTTTTTAGATAAAAATATTTTACTACAATATTCAAATTTAGAAATTCAAAGAATTTCTAATATAAATTCTTATTTAATAGAAAATTCTTTATCATTAAATAAATTATATAATTATCCAACTAATTTATTAACTATTTTATTAATAAATTACTTATTAATTACTTTAATTGCTGTAGTAAAAATTACTAAAATATTTAAGGGACCTTTACGACCTATATTTAATTAATGAACAAACCTTTACGAATTAAACATCCAATTATTAGAATTGCTAATAATGCTTTAGTAGATTTACCAGCCCCTATTAATATTTCATCATGATGAAATTTTGGATCATTATTAGGATTATGTTTAATTATCCAAATTATTACAGGATTATTTTTAGCAATACATTACACTGCTGATATTAGTTTAGCTTTTAATAGAGTAAATCATATTTGTCGAGATGTAAATTATGGTTGATTATTACGAACAATGCATGCCAACGGTGCATCATTTTTTTTTATTTGTCTTTATTTACATGTAGGACGAGGAATATATTATGGATCATATTTATATACTCCTACATGATTAGTAGGAGTAATTCTTTTATTTTTAGTAATAGGAACAGCTTTTATAGGATACGTTTTACCTTGAGGTCAAATATCTTTTTGAGGAGCTACTGTTATTACTAATTTATTATCTGCAATCCCCTATTTAGGAATTGATTTAGTACAATGAGTATGAGGAGGATTTGCTGTAGATAATGCAACATTAACTCGATTTTTTACATTTCATTTTATTTTGCCATTCATTGTATTAGCTATAACAATAATTCATCTATTATTTTTACACCAAACAGGTTCTAATAACCCTATAGGTTTAAATTCTAATATTGATAAAATTCCATTTCATCCTTATTTTACTTATAAGGATATTGTTGGATTTGTAATAATAACAATAATTTTAATTTTATTAGTACTAATTAGACCTAATTTATTAGGAGATCCTGATAATTTTATTCCTGCTAACCCTTTAGTAACCCCAGTTCATATTCAACCAGAATGATATTTTTTATTTGCATACGCTATTTTACGATCTATTCCAAATAAATTAGGAGGAGTAATTGCATTAGTTGTATCTATTGCAATTTTAGCAAATTTGCCCTTTTATCATTTAAGTAAATTTCGAGGAATTCAATTTTATCCTATTAATCAAATTTTATTTTGATTAATAGTAGTTACAGTAATTTTATTAACTTGAATTGGAGCTCGACCTGTAGAAGATCCTTATGTCTTAGTTGGACAAATTTTAACTGTTGTATACTTTTCATATTTTTTATTCAATCCTTTAGTTACTAAATGATGAGATAATTTATTAAATTAGTTAATGAGCTTGAAATAAGCATATGTTTTGAAAACATAAGATAGAAATTAAATTTTCTATTAACTTTACTAAATATAATTCATTAAATTAAATAAATTATAAAAATTTTAAACCCAATAAAAAATAATAAAAAATTTAACGAAAAAGGCAAAAAACTTTTTCAAGCTAAATATATTAATTTATCATACCGAAATCGAGGTAATGTTCCTCGCACTCAAATAAATATAAAAGAAATAAATGTTAATTTTAAATAAAAAAAAATTGAAAATATATCTCTACCCAAAAATATAACACAAAATAATATACTTATAAATAAAATTCTAGCGTATTCTGCTAAAAAAATTAAAGCAAATCCACCTCTTCTATATTCTACATTAAATCCAGAAACTAATTCAGATTCACCTTCAGCAAAATCAAAAGGAGTACGATTAGTTTCTGCTAAAGAAATTCTAAATCAAACTAATGCTATAGGAAATATGATAAATAAAAATCAAATAAATATTTGATACTTATAGAATATTAATATATTATACCCCCCGATTAAAAAAATAAAACTTAATAAAACTAGTGCTAAACTAACTTCATAAGAAATAGTTTGAGCTACAGCTCGTAATCCCCCTAATAAAGCATAATTTGAATTTGATGATCAACCAGCAATCATTACAGTATAAACTCCTAAACTAGTACAACATAAAAAAAATAATAACCCTAAATTAAAAGAAAATAATTTAACAAATATAGGTATACATATTCAAACTAATAAAGATAAAAATAAAGAAAAAATTGGAGAAAAATAATATGAAATATAATTAGATAATAAAGGATAAGTTTGTTCCTTAGTAAATAATTTAATTGCATCACAAAAAGGTTGAGGAATTCCTATAATTCCAACTTTATTAGGGCCCTTTCGAATTTGAATATATCCTAATACTTTACGTTCTAAAAGAGTTAAAAAAGCTACTCTTACTAATACAAAAATAATTAATAATAATCTTCCAATAATAAATAATAAATTTTCTATAAAAAACAAGTACTATTTGTAATATAAATTACATAAATAAATTCTAAATTTATTGCACTAATCTGCCAAAATAGTATATTATATTAATTATATTCAATATAAAAATAATAATTTATCAAATATTAGGTCCTTTCGTACTGAAATATTTAAATTTTTTAAAGATAGAAACCAACCTGGCTTACGCCGGTTTGAACTCAGATCATGTAAGAATTTAAAAGTCGAACAGACTTAAAATTTAAGCGGCTACACCTAAAATTATATCTTAATCCAACATCGAGGTCGCAATCTTTTTTATCGATATGAACTCTCCAAAAAAATTACGCTGTTATCCCTAAAGTAACTTATTTTTTTAATCGTTAATAACGGATCAATTATTCATAAATTAATGATTTTAAAAATTAAAAGTTTATTAAATTTTAATATCACCCCAATAAAATATTATTAATTATTATAATAAAAATAATCTATAAAATTATAATAATTTAAATATAAAGATTTATAGGGTCTTCTCGTCTTTTAAATAAATTTTAGCTTTTTGACTAAAAAATAAAATTCTAATATAAATTTTTATGAAACAGTTAATATCTCGTCCAACCATTCATACCAGCCTTCAATTAAAAGACTAATGATTATGCTACCTTTGCACAGTTAGTATACTGCGGCCATTTAAAATTTTCAGTGGGCAGGTTAAACTTTTAAAAAAATTCAAAAAGACATGTTTTTGTTAAACAGGCGAACATTATTTTTGCCGAGTTCTTTATAAAAACTTATCATTTATTATTATTTATATATTTATATTTATACTAATTTTATCATTATTGTTTTATTTTTTAAATTAAAATAAATACTTTAATAAAAAATTAAAATTTAATAAATAATTTTTATTATAAAATAAATTATAACACTTTTATTAATAATAGCTATTTCTAAGCTTATATTTATTAATTTATTTATTAATTTTTAATAGTTTATTTTACAGCTTATCCCATAAAATATTAAAATTAAATATTTATTTAATTAATTTAACTAACTAAATAATATAAAATTTCTAAATTAAATTTATTTCTTAAAGAACTAGATACCTTTAAAAACGAATAACATTTCATTTCTAATATATTATTTAAAATAATTTTACCACATTAACTTTTATAATATATTAACTCTTTTAAAATCGAGAAAATTATAATAATTAATTTTTATTTAATAAACCCTGATACACAAGGTACAATAAATCAAATTTTCTTTTTAAATAATAATTTTTCAAATTATTTCAATTTTCTTTTACAATACTAATAAACTATAATTAAAATTATTTTTTCTTTATTAAATACTAAAACAAATCCTTATATAATTATTTTTAATAATTTAAAATATAAAAAAAAATGATAAATAAATATAATTTAATCAATTTATATTGATTTGCACAAAAATCTTTTCAATGTAAATGAAATGCTTTACTAAATAAGCTTTAAATTGCATTCTAGGTACACTTTCCAGTACATCTACTATGTTACGACTTATCTTACCTTAATAATAAGAGTGACGGGCGATGTGTACATATTTTAGAGCTAAAATCAAATTATTAATCTTTATAATTTTACTATCAAATCCACCTTCAATAAATATTTCATATTTAAATTCGTATAAATAATTTTATTGTAACCCATTTCTACTTAAATATAAGCTACACCTTGATCTGATATATTTTCTTTTTAAAAATTCTGAAAATTAACATTCTTATAAAATATTCTAATAACGACGGTATATAAACTGATTACAAACTTAAGTAAGGTCCATCGTGGATTATCGATTACAGAACAGGTTCCTCTGAATAGACTAAAATACCGCCAAATTTTTTAAGTTTCAAGAACATAACTACTACTACCTTAGTTTTTAAATTTACATTTTAAATAATAGGGTATCTAATCCTAGTTTATTATTAAAATTTTCAAGTTTCAATTATTTATATTAAAAAGTTTAAAAATTTAAAATTTCACCTAATAAATTAATTTTTATTTTATAATAAACAATTTAACTTTAACTAAAAAAATTTATTTGCATTATTCGTATAACCGCGGCTGCTGGCACAAATTTAACCAATACTCTTTAATATTACTATTTCTAAATTTCTTTAATTAATAACATTAATTACTGCGAATAAATTTAATTTATTTATTATTAAAATAAATAAAAATTCACACAAAAATTTACATATAAATTAAATTAATAATAAATTTATAAGCCAAAATAAAACTTTATACAATATTTTTATTTATTAAAATTTAATTTATATGTAAATTAAATAAATAAAAAATAATTATAATTAGTATATTAATATAATTAATATAAAAATTTATTATAATTATAAAAAATGGTACAAATTTAAATTCCTCCCTATGAAAACTTAATTAAGTATTCTAATCTATTAAAATTTTAAATATTTAAATTATAAAAATCAATAAGTCTTTTTAATTTAATTTACAAAAAATAACTTATAAARAAAAAAAAAAAAAAAAAAATGATATGAAAACTTAATTATAATGAATTGCCTGACAAAAAGGATTACCTTGATAGGGTAAATCATGTAATAATATTACATTCATTAATTTTATATTTAATAGAATTAAACTATTTCTAAAAGTATCAAAAACTTTTGTGCATCGTACACTAAAATATAAAAAGATAAGCTAATTAAGCTACTGGGCTCATACCCCATTTATAAAGGTTTTAATCCTTTTCTTTTTAATTTTTAATAATTCATCAAAAATTATATTTTTCGGTATTTTAATAATAGGAACTTTAATCTCTATTTCAGCTAATTCTTGATTAGGAGCTTGAATAGGATTAGAAATTAATTTGTTAGCTTTTATCCCCCTAATAAGAGATAATAAATTAATATCTACAGAAGCTTCATTAAAATATTTTTTAACACAAGCATTAGCTTCTTCAGTATTTTTATTCGCAGTAATTTTATTTTTACTAAATTCAAGAAAAACAAATTCTAATTACTTTATAGAAATAATAATTTTTTCTTCTCTTCTTTTAAAAAGAGGGTCTGCTCCTTTTCATTTTTGATTTCCTAATGTAATAGAAGGTTTATCATGATTAAATGCTTTAATTTTAATAACATGACAAAAAATTGCCCCTTTAATATTAATCTCTTATATTATCTTTAAACCATTAATTATTATAAGAATCATTTTATCTAGTTTAATTGGTGCTTTAGGAGGATTAAATCAAACTTCATTACGAAAATTAATGGCTTATTCATCAATTAATCATTTAGGATGAATACTAGCTGCCATATATAATAGAAACTCATTATGAATAACATACTTTATATTTTATTCATTTTTATCATTTTCTATTATTTTTATATTTAATATATTTAAAACTTCTCATATTAATCAATTATTTTCAATATTTTTTCATTCAAAAATTTTAAAATTTTTTTTATTTTTTAATTTACTTTCTTTAGGCGGACTACCTCCATTTTTAGGATTTTTCCCAAAATGAATTGTTATTCAATCTTTAACTATTAATAATCAATTATTTTTATTAACATTTATAGTATTAATAACATTAATTACTTTATATTTTTATATACGATTATGTTATAGAGCTTTTATGCTAAATTATTACGAAAATAATTGATTAATTAATTCTTCTTATAAATCTATATATATAACAATTTTTATAATTTGTTCCTTTTTTTCTTCATTTGGATTATTCTTAATTTCTTTATTTTTTATTTTTTAAAGGCTTTAAGTTAAATAAACTAATAGCCTTCAAAGCTATAAATATAAGAATAATCTTTTAAGCCTTAGTAAACATTTACTCCTTTAGAATTGCAGTCTAATGTCATTATTGACTATAAAGCTAATTGATTAAAGAGAATAATTCTCATAAATAGATTTACAGTCTATTGCCTAAATTTCAGCCATTTAATCGCGACAATGATTATTTTCAACTAATCATAAAGATATTGGAACATTATATTTCATTTTCGGTGCGTGAGCAGGAATAGTAGGTACTTCTCTGAGAATTTTAATTCGAGCCGAATTAGGTCATCCTGGTGCTTTAATTGGTGATGACCAAATTTATAATGTTATTGTAACAGCTCATGCTTTTATTATAATTTTCTTTATAGTAATGCCTATTATAATTGGAGGATTTGGAAATTGATTAGTTCCATTAATACTTGGTGCTCCTGATATGGCTTTTCCTCGAATAAATAATATAAGTTTTTGACTTTTACCTCCTGCATTAACTTTATTATTAGTAAGTAGAATAGTGGAAAACGGAGCTGGAACAGGATGAACTGTTTACCCTCCTCTATCATCTAATATTGCTCATGGAGGGGCTTCTGTTGATTTAGCTATTTTTTCTCTTCATTTAGCAGGAATTTCTTCTATTTTAGGAGCAGTAAATTTTATTACAACTGTAATTAATATACGATCTACAGGAATTACTTTTGATCGAATACCTTTATTCGTTTGATCAGTTGTAATTACAGCCTTATTACTTTTATTATCTTTACCTGTATTAGCTGGAGCAATTACTATACTATTAACGGATCGAAATTTAAATACTTCATTTTTTGATCCAGCAGGAGGAGGAGATCCAATTTTATACCAACATCTATTTTGATTTTTTGGTCACCCTGAAGTTTATATTTTAATTTTACCTGGATTTGGAATAATTTCCCATATTATTAGTCAAGAATCAGGTAAAAAGGAAACATTCGGATCATTAGGAATAATTTATGCTATATTAGCTATTGGATTATTAGGGTTTATTGTATGAGCCCATCATATATTTACAGTAGGAATAGACGTTGATACCCGAGCTTATTTTACTTCAGCAACTATAATTATTGCTGTACCTACAGGAATCAAAATTTTTAGTTGATTAGCTACCCTTTATGGAACTCAATTAAATTATTCCCCAGCTACTTTATGAGCTTTAGGATTTGTATTTTTATTTACTGTAGGAGGATTAACAGGAGTAGTGCTAGCAAATTCATCTGTAGATATTATCTTACATGATACTTATTATGTAGTAGCTCACTTTCATTATGTATTATCAATAGGAGCTGTATTTGCTATTATAGCTGGATTTGTTCACTGATACCCATTATTTACAGGATTAACAATAGATAATAAACTTTTAAAAAGTCAATTTATTATTATATTTATTGGAGTAAATTTAACTTTTTTCCCTCAACATTTTTTAGGATTAGCAGGAATACCTCGACGATACTCTGATTATCCTGATGCTTATACTACATGAAATGTAATTTCTACAATTGGTTCTTCAATTTCATTATTAGGAATTTTATTTTTCTTTTATATTATTTGAGAAAGTTTAATTTCTCAACGACAAGTTATATTCCCAGTACAATTAAATTCATCAATTGAATGACTACAAAATACTCCTCCAGCTGAACACAGTTATTCAGAATTGCCTTTATTAACTAATTTCTAATGTGGCAGATTAGTGCAATGGATTTAAGCTCCATATATAAAGTATTTTACTTTTATTAGAATAATTAATGTCAACATGAGCAAATTTAGGTTTACAGGATAGTTCTTCTCCATTAATAGAACAATTAATTTTTTTTCATGACCATGCCCTTTTAATTTTAGTAATAATTACTATTTTAGTAGGATACCTAATATTTATACTATTTTTTAATAAATATATTAATCGGTACCTTCTTCATGGTCAAACTATTGAAATTATTTGAACAATCTTACCAGCAATTATTTTATTCTTTATTGCTTTCCCTTCTTTACGACTTTTATACCTTTTAGATGAAATTAATGAACCATCAATTACTTTAAAGGCTATTGGACATCAATGATACTGAAGTTATGAATATTCAGACTTTACTAATATTGAATTTGATTCTTATATAATTCCTACTAATGAATTACCTACAGATAGTTTTCGTTTGTTAGATGTTGATAACCGTGTAGTATTACCTATAAATTCTCAAGTACGAATTTTAGTAACTGCTGCAGATGTAATTCATTCTTGAACTGTTCCAGCTTTAGGTGTTAAGGTTGATGGAACACCCGGACGATTAAATCAAACAAATTTTTTAATTAATCGACCTGGATTATTTTATGGTCAATGTTCAGAAATTTGTGGAGCAAATCATAGTTTTATACCAATTGTTATTGAAAGAATTCCAGTAAATTATTTTATTAAATGAATTTCTAATAATATAAACTCTTCATTAGATGACTGAAAGCAAGTATTGGTCTCTTAAACCACTTTATAGTAAATTAGCAATTACTTCTAATGAAAAAAAATTAGTTAAATATATAACATTAGTTTGTCAAACTAAAATTATCAATTTATTGATATTTTTTAATTCCTCAAATAGCACCAATTGGTTGACTAACTTTATTTATTATTTTTTCAATTTCATTTGTAATTTTTAATATAATAAATTATTATTCATTTATCCCTTCTATACCTAAATCAAATTTAATTAATAAAACTCAATCTACTAATTCATTAAATTGAAAATGATAACAAATTTATTTTCTGTATTTGACCCTTCTTCAAGTATTTTTAATTTATCATTAAATTGATTAAGTACTTTTTTAGGAATTTTAATAATTCCTTCTATATACTGATTAATACCTTCTCGATATCATATTTTTTGAAATAATATCTTATTAACTCTTCATAAAGAATTTAAAACTCTTTTAGGTCCTATAGGAGCTAACGGTTCAACATTTATTTTCGTTTCTCTATTTTCAATAATTTTATTTAATAATTTTATAGGATTATTTCCTTATATTTTTACAAGAACAAGTCATCTTACTTTAACACTTAGTTTAGCTCTACCTCTTTGATTATGTTTTATATTATTTGGATGAATTAATAACACACAACATATATTTGCTCATCTAGTTCCTCAAGGAACTCCAGCTGTATTAATACCTTTTATAGTATGTATTGAAACTATTAGAAATGTAATTCGTCCAGGAACTTTAGCTGTTCGATTAACAGCTAATATAATTGCTGGTCATTTATTATTAACACTTTTAGGTAATACTGGACCTTCAATATCAACAATTTTATTAAGATTATTAATTATTACACAAATTGCTTTATTAGTTCTAGAATCAGCAGTAGCTATAATTCAATCTTATGTATTTGCTGTTTTAAGAACCCTTTATTCTAGTGAAGTAAACTAATGTCAACTCACTCAAATCATCCTTTTCATTTAGTAGATTACAGACCATGACCTTTAACAGCTTCAATTGGTGCTATATCAACTGTTGCTGGTATAGTTAAATGATTCCATCAATATGACTTATCTTTATTTCTTTTAGGAAATATTATTACAATTTTAACTATTTATCAATGATGACGAGATGTTTCTCGTGAAGGAACTTTTCAAGGTCTTCATACTTATGCAGTAATTACTGGATTACGATGAGGAATAATTCTATTTATTTTATCTGAAGTTTTATTTTTCGTATCATTTTTTTGAGCATTCTTCCATAGAAGTCTTTCTCCATCAATTGAATTAGGAGCTATATGACCTCCTATGGGAATCACTCCTTTTAATCCTTTTCAAATTCCTTTATTAAATACAGTAATTTTATTAACTTCAGGAATTACTGTAACTTGAGCTCATCATAGTTTAATAGAAGGTAATCATTCACAAACAACTCAAGGATTATTTTTTACCGTTTTATTAGGGATTTATTTCACAATCTTACAAGCATACGAATATATTGAAGCTCCATTTACAATTGCTGATTCAGTTTATGGTTCAACATTTTTTATAGCAACAGGATTTCATGGAGTTCATGTATTAATTGGAACAACTTTTTTACTAATTTGTTTAATTCGCCATTTAAAAAATCATTTCTCTAAAAATCATCATTTTGGATTTGAAGCAGCTGCTTGATACTGACATTTTGTTGATATTGTTTGATTATTTCTTTATGTTTCAATTTATTGATGAGGAGGATAATTAATTATCTATATAGTATAAAAAGTATATTTGACTTCCAATCATAAGGTCTATTATTAATAGTATAGATAATTTTATCAATTTTAACAATTAGTTTAATTATTATATTACTTTCTATAGTAGTAATACTATTAGCTTCAATTCTCTCAAAAAAAACACTAGTTGACCGAGAAAAAGCATCTCCTTTTGAATGTGGATTTGACCCAAAATCTTCATCTCGATTACCGTTTTCTTTACGATTTTTCTTAATTACAATTATTTTCTTAATTTTCGATGTAGAAATTGCTTTAATTTTACCAATTATCTTAATTATTAAATTTTCTAATTTAATAGCTTGAACTATTACAAGAATCATTTTTATTTTAATCTTATTATTAGGATTATATCATGAATGAAACCAAGGTATATTAAATTGATCAAATTAATTTAGGGTTGTAGTTAATAATAACATTTGATTTGCATTCAAAAAGTATTGATTTTTCAATCTACCTTGAATATGAAGCGATTTATTGCAATTAGTTTCGACCTAATCTTAGGTATTTAATACCCTTATTCTACTTAATTGAAGCCAAAAAGAGGCTTATCACTGTTAATGATAGAATTGAGAATTATACTCCAATTAAAGAAGTATGATGTTCAAGTAAAAGCTGCTAACTTTTTTCTTTTAATGGTTAAATTCCATTTATACTTCTAATTTATATAGTTTAATAAAAACATTACATTTTCATTGTAAAATTAAAAACATTTTTTTTTATAAATTACTATAAATAATTCACTA